CCTTTTATTTGGTAGGTAATATCGATGAAGCTACCGCGAAGGCTATGAATTTAGATGTGGAGAGCAAATTGAAGAAATGACCTTAAATCTATGTGTACTGACTCCTAATCGAATTGTTTGGAATTCAGAAGTGAAAGAAATTATTTTATCGACTAATAGTGGCCAAATTGGTGTATTACCAAATCACGCACCTATTGCCACGGCTGTAGATATAGGCATTTTGAGAATACGTCTTAACGACCAATGGTTAACAATAGCTCTGATGGGCGGTTTCGCTAGAATAGGCAATAATGAAATTACTATTTTAGTAAATGATGCAGAAAGGGGTAGTGACATTGATCCGCAAGAAGCTCAACAAACTCTTGAAATAACTGAAGCTAACTTGAGGAGCGCGGAAGGCAAGAGACAAACAATTGAAGCAAATTTAGCTCTCAGACGAGCTAAAACGCGAGTAGAGGCTATCAATGCTCATAACTAGTTGTTTTGGGTGCGTCCTAATAATAAAAAGAAGTTCTGTTTATACACCATATTTTTTTTTATTCTGCCGATTGAATCCAATTAAGTGTAATCAGATTTTGATGCAACAAAAAAAGATTCAATAAATAAAATAGAATATGAGTAGTGGGGTATGGAAAAGATACAAAAAAAATAAGTGAGTATGAGTAGAAATACTTATTAGATACCACTTACTGCGGTATCTAATAAGCTCTACCTACTATTGGATTTGAACCAATGACTCCTGCCGTATGAAAGCAATACTCTAACCACTGGGTTAAGTAGGTCATTTATCATCATAAAGAGAAACAAAAGGAACCTGTCACATCGATAGATTATAGATGGAATATTCGTTCTAAGCAATACCCACCCTTGGCAGGAAACAGATCAGAGAGCTATCATGTCGGATCATGCAGTATTCGCCTTGACAAGAAATGATATACATGATAAAATATTTATCACAAACACAAGGGCTATAGCTCAGTTAGGTAGAGCACCTCGTTTACACGCGCGCCAATGTTTTTTCAGAGGAGTCCATCATGTAATCAACAGAATTTATCTTAGTAAAAATCGATGTCTTACTCTATGGATTCGAAGGAACAAGAGAACAATAGCCTGACAAACGGTTGGTTGGTCAAATTGAGGTGCCAATTTGGGCGCCAAATAGAACCCATCATCATCATTTGATAATTGATAAGGTGAATATCCAGTCCATTCAATGCTAGGCATAATGAGTATAAGGACCTCAAAAAAATCTCTTTTCGTCCTATGAACTTGAAGGTGTATGAAGTTTCATATTTGACGCTTTGGGCAGAGCATAGCGACAGAGACTCCATTTAACTTAACTTAGGTTGATCTAGGCCGAAGGCAGACCTACGTCAAGATAACTCTTTTTTGAAACACTTTGGTATTGCTACTGAATAAAAATAAAGAACCAGAGCACGCGGAACCATCTCATTATTTTTCGGTTAAGAAAAAGGATGGCGGACTCGCTGATATTTATATCAGTTGATGAAAGAGCCCAATGCAAAAAAAAATGCATGTTGGGTCTTTGAAACAGTTCGAATCATTTCGATAATAATAAGTTTGATCTGTTTTACCGAGAAGGTCTACGGTTCGAGTCCGTATAGCCCTAATTTTTCATTAATGTTAATAAAAAATTATTAATGTTAATTTTTTATTTCTTGTTATTTGAAATTTGAATGCCTTTTCTTTAGAGAGAACCCAAGGCCCGGTGAAAGAGAGAGTTTTATTTGTATACGAGCATGATATGTCTATACCATATCGAAATAGAATAGAAAAAAATCGAAAGAAAAAAGAAAGAAATTAGTATAGTATAATAGAAATAATAAATAGGATTTGAGATTCGATGAATCTTGAAACGAGACATATGGCCCACAGCAACTAAAAAAACTAGTCGGTTCGATCCAAATTAATTGGTATTTGGACTAAATAGTTATGAATGAATTCACAATTACAATTTGAATCGACTAATACGAATCTGGTAGATTTTATTTTCCACATTCATAGGAGTGCTTCTATGTTTCTGCTTCACGAATATGATATTTTCTGGGCATTTCTAATAATATCAAGTGTTATTCCTATTTTGGCATTTATAATTTCCGGAGTTTTGGCCCCGATTAATGAAGGACCAGAGAAACTTTCTAGTTATGAATCGGGTATAGAACCAATGGGCGATGCTTGGTTACAATTCCGAATCCGGTATTATATGTTTGCGCTAGTTTTTGTTGTTTTTGATGTTGAAACGGTTTTTCTTTATCCGTGGGCGATGAGTTTCGATGTATTGGGTGTATCTGTATTTATAGAAGCTTTAATTTTCGTGCTTATCCTAATTGTTGGTTTAGTTTATGCATGGCGAAAAGGAGCATTGGAATGGTCTTAGCTCCTGAATATTCAGAGAATCAAAATTCAAAAATAAGAAAAAAATGAAATGGAGACAATACAATTATGAATTCCATTGAGTTTCCGTTACTTGATCGAACAA